AAGATAACCCAAAAAATCAAAGGAATGCTTGGATAATTGGTTTATATGGATTCTTCTTGGTTGAGACCATACATAAAAATGACATTGCCAAAAATTGACAAGATAATATCTCCACTTATTCATCAGAAGCGGAGTATCTTTTGATACCAGAATCGATTTTCCTTGATAGCTAACATACTGTATAAAAGGATCCTTGAAGAACCATAAGGTGGCCGGAAATAAGACTTTTTCGACAGGATATTTTATTTTTTCATAAAAACGTATTCGCTCAAAAAAGATCCCAAAAGAGGTTAATCGTAAATGATTAGATTGGTTACGGAGAAAAAGTAAAATAGATTCGTATTCACATACATAAGAATTGTATAGGAGCAAGAATAATCTTTGATTACTTTTTGCAAAAATGGATTTTGGGGGAATAATAAGAGTATTCCAACTATAATACTCATTAAGAAAGAGCCGTAATAAATGCAAAGAAGAGGGATCTTTCACGTAGTAGCGAAGGGTTTGAACCAAGATTTCCAGATGGATGGGGTAGGGTATTAGTACATCTGATGCATAATTTAAATGTGGAAATTTGTCCTCGAAAAAGGGAAATATTGAATGAATTGATCGTAAATTATAAGATTTTATGGTTTCTGTCTCCTCTAAGGAGGATACTAATCGTAGGGAAAACGGAATTTCCACAATGACTGCAAATCCCTCCGATATCATTTGAGAATACAAATTTTTGGGGTACCCCAAAAATTTATTTTGATTAGAATCATTAACGGAAATAATCAAATGATTCTGTTGATACATTCGACTAATTAAACGTTTTATAATTAGTAAACTGGATTTCTTGTCATAACCTACATTATCCAATAAAACGGATCCATTTAAACCACGATCATGAGCAAGGGCATAAATATACTCCCGAAAGATAAGTGGGTATAGTAAATGGTGTTGCTGAGATCTATATAATTCGAAATATCCTTGAAAGTCTTTCATTTAAAATTCAATTTTGAATCAGAAAAGAAATAGATGATTTATTGGGTTATCAAATGATACATAGTACGATACAGTTAAAACAAGGTATTTATAGTAAAAAAAAACTAGATACCTCGGAAACAAGTCAAACTCATCAACGGACTCTCTAGAACCTCCCCTTCCTTTCCATATAATAGATTTATGTTCATTTATAGGATAAGAAGATAGTTAGAAGCCCTTTATTTTATCAATCCAATCGCTCTTTTGATTTTGAAAAAAGAAATCTCTTTATCAATATACTACCTTCTTCTACACATTTATCTCTACCCCATAAAGGGGAATAGCTAATAGTTAGGACTCATAAGAAATTTCTAATCCACTCATCGGAAAAGCTTTTCCCGCATTAGGCACTAATATATTTTTAACATCTAATTAGATGGGGTAATCATTCAAAAATTAAGAACAGAAGCTCGTTACTTTGTTATTTCCCTAGAATTGGAACCTCTAATAAGGCTCTACCCATTTATTCACTCGACCCCCCAAAAAAATTATTTTTTTAATTGAATTGAAACAATTGAAATAAGATTTTGGACCTATTCAATAAGAAAGAATGAAATATTCTCAGAATTATCCATTGCTACGACATGCTGCTTTTTCCATTGATTCTTTTCAGGATCAGTCGTGGTCTTACAAACTCTACCGATGGTATGGACGAATCTGTTTCTTCATACAAATGTGTAAAAGATGCTAGCCGCACTTAAAAGCCGAGTACTCTACCGTTGAGTTAGCAACCCAAATAAACAAATTAAAATGTGTAGATACAATCAGAATCCCAATAAATAATGAAATTGAATGGCACAACACAATCAAACCATTAAAAAAACAATGAAAAAAAACTCTAACCCGCTCTAAACATAATAAAAATGAACAAATCCGACAAAAATATAAAAATTATCAAATAAAAGATAAAATAAAGTCAAAGATTTTCCAATATTTATAGACCGCCTCCTGCCTCGCTTCTCTTATATTATCCATTAATTTAGTATATATCGAGTTTGATTGATTTAATTCTTAATCAAAAAAGACTTCCTGTATGACAGAAAATCTAAGAAGATTATTTGAATGAAATAAAATCTATGGAACAGGGATAAATAGATCCGTTTATCCACGATCGGATTATATTTATTTGATACACTGTTGTCAATATTAATATTGACAAAAGCGTAAGCATACAAAAGATAAAAACAAGTTCTAAATAGAACTAACAATTTAGATTTCAATCAATTAAAATTAATAAAATTTTTTAATTTTAATTGAATTATAAAAAAACGAAAGACTTGTGTTGGATTGGCACTACACTATATAGAATATAAGTGAAAGACTTAATTAAGGAAGACGGGGGAGAAGTAGAAAAAAACGAAGTTTATTCAATAACTAAAACTAAAATAATCAGGTTTAGTCCTTTGTTTTTTTTGTTCAAAGAGTTCCAACGAAAATCATCCCATCGGGGGTAATGTCAAATTTTTATGTCTATAGAACACATTACTTCTACGTCTATGTCATTTCTTATTTATTCACTTGATATTTTTTTCTATTTTATTTCATTAATTAAATTTTGTTTGTTGATTAACGCGAAGTTCCGTAAAAACTCCCGCCTTTTTTAAAATATCATGAACAGTTCCCGTAGGTTGAGCGCCTTTTTCAAGGAAATATAGAATAGCAGGAACATTTAAAAAAATTTGATTGGTTATCGGATCATAAAAACCCACTTTCCGAAGATCTCTTCCCTCTCGTCGGGATCGAACATCAATTGCAACGATTCGATAAATGGCTCATTGGGATAGATGAACAATACCCCCCCCTAGAAACGTATAAGAGGTTTTCCCTCGTACGGCTCGAGAAAATTCTAAATTATGTCTATGTATAGAGTATAGAATTACAATATCAAATATATCCATCAAATCATCAAATTAATTAGACTATTGATTTTAGCCCTTTTTTTCTTATTCTTACCCAACAACAAAATTAGTCATATTTGCACCCTCATAACTCAAGTTGGATAACTCTGAAATAACGCAAAAGAGAAACCCTTTATTTTATTTTAGATACTGCATCTATTGAGCGGTCTCTAACCCTTTAATTGCCTGTCTTCTTTAAGAATCCATTTTGATTCTTCATTCTGATCCAGTTGTTCAGACAATTGAAAATGGTATTTCCTTGTTCCAGGATCTTTGCCTTGAATCATTGGGTTTAGACATTACTTCGGTGATCTTTAAATCCTTTCAAAACGGCAGCAACATACCATTTTTTGTGATTTCTTTATGTCAAAGAATCATACGAATGTTTGATTCCTGCGTAATACACTTTTTGATTTGATCGAAAGAGTTTTACCAATTTCAACAAATCTTCCCTTTGAATTGGAAATTTTCTCGAATGGGCTCCTTTTAGTTTATGTATCAAAATATACTTACGAAGTTGTTCCAATTTGTTGATTGATACTAACCCTAGATTCTTGCCTCTGAAAAAAAAAAAGACTTTCTACTCGAGCTCCATCCTATACTATATTCTATCACCCCCCCCCAAAAAAAAGGAGGTTACAGCGGAATAGAACAAATGATGTCGAGCCAAGAGCACTTTCATTCCTATAATAAATATATATAAAAGTGGTGGATGTAAGACTCCACAGCGGATCATGTCCTTCAAGTCGCACGTTGCTTTCTACCACATCGTTTTAAACGAAGTTTTACCATAACATTCCTTCAGTTTGGAACCCATATGTAATTGATTCAATTATGAAATCATGAATAATCATTGGTTCGGTTGGTACATAGTAATCTATACCTTTTTATTCTATATGACAAAAAAGAGAGTCTCAGCAAGAATAAGAATAAATCAATTTAACCCCTTTTTTTTAGATTAATAGAATTTAATCTTGGAAATTCTATAAAAATAGAACTCCTTTTTTTATAAATTATTTTGATTCTTTTATTTATATCATTCTAAATTTGAAACTCTTTTTCTATTTTTCTATTATTGTAAAAATCAAATTTAGTTAACTAAATTATAACTGATATAACAGGAATAAATATAATACGAAGAAATCAAGTTATTTTGAATCTGTATCTTCAAGTAAGATAATAGTGATAGAATAAATTCAACAATTTCACACTTCTTCAAGTACCAAGAACTTATACTTCTAGCGGTTCGTTACAAAGATTTAATTGATTGAAAAATCTTCTATCCGATATAATTATTTTCATTTTGCAAAACAGAAAGTTTTACAGCAAGGACCTTTCGTTTTTTATCATCCGTTTATCATTAGTAAGAGGGAGATAAATTCATATTGGAATAAACAGTATGTGATTAAAAAAAGATAGATAAAAAAACACTGATGTAAGACAAGATTGAAATTTTAGGTTGTTATTTTTTCATATTTATACTGTAAAATCATTGTTATTTAACGAATTGCAACTGAATTCAATTTCCCATTTCATATGCGTGTTATTTGAACTCAAACAAATTTGTGAAAAAGATATGATTCCGCCGATTATTAAAAAATAATAATCAGATTCTATACTAATATTTATTCTATTCTTAATACAGATTATCTTAATACGGAAGGCTCTTCTAAAAGGCAATCTTTATATATATATATTATTATATTATGATATATAAAATATATATATATATAAATATATTTATATTATTATGTTAATATAATGATTATATAATAATATATATACATATATACTGAGTATGCTCTGGGACGGAAGGATTCGAACCTCCGAATAGCGGGACCAAAACCCGTTGCCTTACCACTTGGCCACGCCCCATTTATTTCTATTCGATACTAATAAATAAACACTAATATTGGTACGGGTTATTCGTCAACTCCAGTCTAAATATCTATTTTTTAGAAAATGGATTACTAGAATTTTTGTACATGGAAACTATACACGTAGACATAGAATTAAACTGAATTTATTGATCATTACATATAATTCAATTAAGATATTGTACGAAAGTATTATTTATTCTATTCTCTTTTGATTTGAGATATAGAATAATTTTTGATTGGGTGAATTCAAATAACATTAAATTTTTTTCGTCTATCTTATTTTATTTTTATTCATTTTTTTTCTTCTATCAATAATAACATATCTATAATAATAAAATAATAAAAAACTAAATTAAATTTATTAACAACTCAATCAAAATAAATACAATTATCCCCAAAAACAAAATGTTTGTTATGCTTAATATTTTTAGTTTGATCTGTATCTACCTTAATTCTGCTCTTTATTCCAGTAGTTTTTTCGTCGGCAAATTGCCCGAAGCCTACGCTTTTTTGAATCCAATAGTCGATGTTATGCCAGTGATACCCCTATTCTTTTTTCTATTAGCCTTTGTTTGGCAAGCTGCTGTAAGTTTCCGATGATATTTTTAATTTTAATAAAGTCCCAGACAAATTCATGATTTATTCGAAAAAAAAAAAAAATCGGGTATGTAGTATAGTAGTATAAAAGTGGAGAATCTATTCTCTTTTTTCCTAAAAAAATCTTGGAGATTGTGTAATGCTTACTCTCAAACTATTTGTTTACACGGTAGTGATATTCTTTGTTTCTCTCTTTATCTTCGGATTCCTGTCTAATGATCCAGGACGTAATCCTGGACGTGAAGAATAAAAAATAAGGTTTTCTTTGCTTGATTTTAAACTGTTATTTAGTAAGATTTTATCTATTCCACTAATTATTTATTTATAACTAGTAATAAAAAAATAGCTCTCGATAAATTCGAAAAAAAAAAATACCAAGTCATCAACGAAAACGGAAAGAGAGGGATTCGAACCCTCGGTACGAAAAACTCGTACAACGGATTAGCAATCCGACGCTTTAGTCCACTCAGCCATCTCTCCTCCCAATTGAAAAAGGATAATACTATGTTACATTATAAAAAATAAGGCTTGAAAACGCCCGTCATAGTATATACTCTTATTTTTTAATTTCGTCCCAAGGGGCTTTTTAGTTCCACGGCCCGGCCTGGTCAGTCCTTAGCCGGGCCCGCCTTTTTGTTCCAACAAATCATAAATAAAAAGATTTAGAAAATTGAAAAAAAAAAAAAAAAATAATAATAAATAAAAAAATATCTATATCTATGATAAAAAAAATATCTATATCTATGATATAGAATCAAATGGTAGCGAATCAACGTGCTATTTCTTTCTTAGTTAGTCCTTTTATTCCGGTTTAAATAATAAAAAAGGAACTCTCGTTTCTTACCACAATCTATTTTTTTGTTATGGATTAAGTTCGAGACAAAAACCTCGGGCAAAAAAGCACTTGTTATTTAGTTATTAAAATGAATACTCGTTTCCAAATCTCATTAGGTCCTCTGATACAAATACAAAAGGTAAGCGCTCTAGTTTTCATAATTTTTTTCTGATCTTTTGTTTTGGTTTTGTGATTAAGGTCGACAAAAGGTCCATTTAGATACAATAATCTGATTGTAGCGGGTATAGTTTAGTGGTAAAAGTGCGATTCGTTCTATAATCCTTTATATAGTTAAAGGGTCTTTCGGTTTGATTAATATTCATTCCGAACAAAAACTTTAGTTCTTAAAAGGATTGAATCCTTTCCCTCTCAATGAAAAATTCGAGGAAGAATATAAATTCTCGTGATTTTTATCCACCAATCAATTTTAAATTGAAAAATTGGATTATAAGATTACGAAACATAATTTTTTTATTGGATCAATACTTCCAATTGAATGAGTATAAGTAAAGGACCCATGGATAAAGATAAAACGCGTATTTCTAATCGTAACTAAATCTTCAATTTTTCATTTCTGTAGGGGAAATTGAAGCAAAACAGCTATTAAACAATGTCTTTGGTTTACTAAAGACATCGATAAATTGTTTTAGCTCGGTGGAAACAAAATGCTTTTCCTAAGGATTCTTTCAAATAGAAGTAGAGAACGAAGTAACTAGAAAGATTGTTAGAATATAACAACCCTTTCTATAGGGATCGTCTAGAAAGCGGGTTGTTCTGAATAGATTCAGACATAAAAGCTGACATAGACGTTATGGGTCAGATTTTTTATTTCGTTCATATCTGAATCTGGGAATTTATCCACCTTCCATAAAGGAGCTGAATGAGACCAAAGTTTCACGTTCAGTTTTGAATTAGAGACGTTAAAAATTATGAATCAACGTCGACTATAACCCCTAGCCTTCCAAGCTAACGATGCGGGTTCGATTCCCGCTACCCGCTTTTCCTTTATCGTTATAATTTTAAATATTTTAAATATTTAATTATTTTAAATATTAAATAATTAAATAAAATTATTTATTTTTTTCTTTTTTAATAAAAAAGGTTAAATGAATCGAATTAATGTAATACATTATTGACTTGAATACTAAATTGGTTGAATTCTTTCAATCACTTTTCCGAACAAGAAATATGAAAATTGGAGTGAAAAGCGTCCATTGTCTAATGGATAGGACAGAGGTCTTCTAAACCTTTGGTATAGGTTCAA